TTATTGGATTTATAAATTTTGGTCGATCCGATATGATAATAAAAAATACAAAACAAAATAAAGACTCGTTATAACAAAATGACATTATATTATCTATAACATTATCTCTAAATAATCTATAAAATAATTATCTAAATTATCTATAACTATTAACTTCTATAACTATTAACTATAAATAGAAAAATAGAATATATGTTTAATTAATATTAATTATATAAACTATCAAAACAAGATATACAAATTTATATTTCTAATAGATTAGATAAAATAATAGATTAGATAAAATCTCAATGAATCCCACGATTCAGTATATTATTCATTAAATACACGTATATTATTTTATAATTGTTTCATTCGCGAGGAGCTGGATGAGAAGAAACTCTCATGTCCGGTTCTGTAGTAGAGATGGAATGAATTGATAAACAACCATCAACTATAACCCCAAAAGAACCAGATTCCGTAAACAACATAGAGGAAGAATGAAAGGAATATCTTATAGAGGTAATTGTATTTGCTTCGGTAGATATGCTCTTCAGGCACTTGAACCCGCGTGGATCACATCTAAACAAATAGAAGCAGGGCGGCGAGCAATGACACGAAATGTGCGCCGCGGTGGAAAAATATGGGTACGTATATTTCCAGACAAACCAGTTACAGTAAGACCCGCGGAAACGCGTATGGGTTCAGGGAAAGGATCTCCCGAATATTGGGTAGCTATCGTTAAACCGGGTAGAATACTTTATGAAATGGGCGGAGTAGCAGAAAGTGTAGCCAGAAAGGCTATTTCAATAGCGGCATCCAAAATGCCTATACGAACTCAATTCATTATTTCAGGATAGGAATGTAAAACCAAAGGAAAGAGGTCTTTGGAATAAAAAAAACAATTGTAGGTTTCTTTTTTTTATTATTTTGGACAAACAATATTTCTTTTTTTTTACTTCGCCCCTTTGCATCAAAAGAGCAAATAAAAAAAATGATATGATTCAACCTCAAACCCATTTAAATGTAGCGGACAACAGCGGGGCTCGAGAATTGATGTGTATTCGAATCATAGGAGCTAGTAATCGACGATATGCTCATATTGGTGACGTTATTGTTGCTGTAATCAAGGAAGCAATACCAAATACACCTTTAGAAAAATCTGAAGTGATCAGAGCTGTAATTGTACGTACTTGTAAAGAACTCAAACGTGACAACGGTATGATACTGCGATATGATGACAATGCTGCGGTTGTTATTGATCAAGAAGGAAATCCCAAAGGAACTAGAATTTTTGGTGCGATCGCACGGGAATTGAGACAGTTAAATTTCACTAAAATAGTTTCATTAGCGCCTGAAGTACTATAAGTATAATAAAGATGAGACTATAATATAGTTATAACATTTGAATAAAATAGATAAAATTAATTAGTAGATTTGTCTCACGCATATATCTTTAACAATTCATAAAAAAAAAATATATATTATATATAAAGAAAAAAAAAGCATGTTGATTATATCAAAATTCGGGGGCAACAATAATTTTAGTTTATCATGGGTAAAGACACTATTGCTGATATAATAACTTCTATACGCAATGCTGACATGAATAGAAAGGGAACGGTTCGAATACCATCTACTAACATCACCGAAAACCTTGTTAAAATACTGTTAAGAGAAGGTTTTATTGAAAACGTGAGGAAACATCAAGAAAGCAACAAATATTTTTTGGTTTTAACCCTACGACATAGAAGGAATAGGAAAGGGCCATATAAAACTGTTTTAAAGTTAAAACGGATCAGTCGACCCGGTCTACGAATCTATTCGAACTATCAACGAATTCCTAGAATTTTAGGCGGGATGGGGATTGTAATTCTTTCTACTTCTCGGGGTATAATAACGGACCGAGAGGCCCGACTAGAACGAATTGGCGGAGAAATTTTGTGTTATATATGGTAAGCTTTCTTATATCCAACTTAGATATGGAACTTTACTATTTACTATTTATTGGTTATTGGTGAAACAAAAAAAGAGAAAGAGCGGGTTTCTAATATCACTCTACTCCTACATTAGTTAATACTTCAAAGAGGTTTTACCTGGAATAAAAGAAGAAAAATGGATTCGTGGAAGTTTAATTACTGAATCACTTCCGAATGCTATATTTAAGATTCGGTTAGATAATGAAGATCGGATTCTAGGTTATGGTTCAGGAAGGATTCGGCGTAGTTTTATACGTATACTACTGGAAGATAGAGTAAAAATTTTAATAAGTCGTTATGATTCAACCAAAGGGCATATAATTTATAGACTCTGAAACAAGGATTCAAACAATTAGTTGATTTTTTTTTCAACTTCAATATTCCTTTCGAAGGGATACAATTCGAAAGTTCAAAATTTCAAGAAACTTATTTTCTTCCAATAAGTAAATTTGAAATTAAGTTAAGGAATGACAAATATGAAAATAAGGGCCTCTGTTCGTAAAATTTGTGAAAAATGTCGTCTGATCCGTAGACGGGGACGA